ACAATACGCCTAATCGGTTGGAGTTGCTAAAATTCTGTCCATATTGTTACAAACATACGATTCACGCGGAGATAAAGAAATAGATCGAACCGAGCACCGCCGCCCTTATCTTACAAGGAAAGGGAAAAAATGACATTATATATATAACATATTTAACATAGTTAAAGATAATTATAAACAAACCAAATCCTATTTATTTATTCTAATTAGAAATACGGCTGAAATAGGATTTTAGGGAGAAGAAATAAACTAACCAAACCATGGATAAATCCAAGCGAACTTTTCTTAAATCCAAGCGATCTTTTCGTAGGCGTTTGCCCCCGATCCAATCGGGGGATCGAATTGATTATAAAAACATGAGTTTAATTAGTCGATTTATTAGTGAACAGGGAAAAATATTATCTAGACGAGTGAACAGATTGACCTTGAAACAACAACGATTAATTACTATTGCTATAAAACAAGCTCGTATTTTATCTTTGTTACCTTTTCTTAATAATGAGAAACAATTTGAAAGAACCGAGTCGACCACTAGAACTTCTAGTCTTAGAGCCAGAAAAAGATAGGTTTACTCTTTCTTCACTTGAATTCAACTTCCCATTCGAACTCAAACGCGGATTTATATTTTGTTGGAAAAATAAAAGAATCCGGATTTAATTCTCGTGTCGTAAGAAAAAAAATAATCTGGGAAGAAGCAATTTTTTTATTGAACGCGTTGATTCATATTTATTTTGACTACTTTCTCATATTTTATCATATTCTATTCATTTTTATTCGACCTTCCCGGAGTTCATTCTCCGGGCAACTCCGTTTAACCGGTGGATTCCTTCCGACCTACTTCTTTTATGATCTCATTGGAAATCATATAAAGACAATTCCTATTTGATATAGCTATTTGTGCAAGTATTTTACGATTAAGAAGCAACTGTCTCTTGTACAGATCGTTTATTAATCTACTATAACTATAGCATACCCCCCTTTCACGAATTGCTGCATTTATTCGAGTGATCCACAAGCGACGAAAATTTATTTTTTGCCTATCCCTATCCCGATGAGCCGAAACCAAAGCTCTTATTTTTTGTTGAGTAATAGTTCGAGTAAGTCTTGAATGAGCCCCCCGAAAGCTTGATGCAAATAAACGAATTTTTGTTCTACGTCTCCGAGCGATATATCCCCGTCTAATTCTGGTCATTGAATAAATGAAACTTTAACGAATAACTAATAGATTTCCTTTCTTTCAGTTATTCTTTTGCCCCTTTCCTAGTATATTAATAACAAAACGGATTTTTCCAATGTATAAACTAAAAATTCCAATGGCTTTGGCTACTATAACCTTCCCAACCACGATTTTTTATTTTTTCTAGGCATTTCACCTCGAAATACGAAATTGTACTATACTAGGTATTAAAAATAAAAAAAATAGCAATGATAAAGAAATAGTGGATTTCATCGTTTCTATGGTTACTTCTTAAACGGTGAGGTCTTCTCTATACACCGGAGCCTTTACTTCATTTAATCAATGTTATTGCTAACTTGTATAGTTCACATTCTTTGGCTCTACCCATGAATTATCCAGTAATAGGTCTTTCACAACGAGCTCTACCTATACAGTAACGGTATTTAATTACGAAGGTTGGCTGGATAGCTGACCCTGTTAGTCCGTTCTTGCAAGAGGGGTCTATGTTAACTAATATTTCCTCCGCTTAATGGATAACCATTTGCTACCAATGGAGAATTGTTTCTCATCTTGAATTGAGGTGAGTGGATTTACACCAACAGAAACCATAAATTTCATACACAATAAAAGGGATATGATCCATTTTCTTATTTTTAGATAGGAAATGTAGTTCGTTTTTCCGTTCTATCCTATTTGATCATTGATATTCGAACATTGTTCTCTTTCCTTTGTTCTAGTTCATGATCTGAACGAGTCGCACATACACCCTAGTACATGTTCCTCGACGCTGAGGGCATCCCCGAAGCGCGGGGGATTTTGTGACATTTCTAATTGGCTGTCTTGTATTTCTAATAAGTTGTTTAATAGTTGGCATGTTGAATCATATACATAATGGGCTGGTTTAGATCGATCCTAACCGGATGATTATGAATTACTTTTATTCAATAGAATAGTAAATAAAAGTCATAGAATATTAAACTCAGCAGGAGTAATTTCAAATCACGAATTGACGCGAAATCCAGGCTATTGTCATTCAACAGCTACAAGATCAACAATTCCATAAGCTTGGGCCTCTGTTGCTGACATAAAAACATCTCTTTCCATGTCTTCGGATACAACCCAGAAGGGTTTGCCCGTTCTTTGTACATAAACCCTTGTCAGGGTTTCACGTAGTTTCAGCAGTTCTCCCACTTCCAGGATGAATTCTCCCGTTGCTACTTCAGAAAAAGAACCAGCAGGTTGATGGATCATTACCCTGATGATATAAGATAATAAAAGGTTTCTCTATTTCGCATGATGAGGGGAAGATAAAAGAAAGATAAA